AATAAGTAATTATAGGAGTAAAGTGTTGATATAATTCGAAGAAGCAAACGACAATTTAATTTCAAGTTAATAAAGAAAAAAAGTAAAATAAGTATGTAATCTAAGGTACTTTTTTACATTTCTAGGATTAAACAAAAGGATTCGCAAATAAAAGCGCTAATGCCACAACCAGTCCGTAAATTGTTAAAGCTTCCATAAAAGCTAGACTAAGCAATAAAGTACCTCGTATTTTACCCTCTGCTTCTGGTTGTCTCGCAATACCCTCTACAGCTTGGCCTGCAGCAGTACCTTGACCAACTCCGGGTCCAATAGAAGCAAGTCCTACAGCCAATCCAGCAGCAATAACGGAAGCGGCAGAAATCAGTGGATTCATGGTAAGTTCCTCGCACAAAAAAAAAAAAAAATGGTTAATGATACAATCAACCAATGAATTATTACTTAATTTTATCATTAAGTTTGATCATTAAGATCTATTGGGTCGGAGTAACTAAAAACTAATGATAATATTACTGAATCGTCAGAACTACTTCGATATCTCGTTTTTTGTTTCTACCCATGATGAAGTTTTTGTAAATCCATATACATACGGCTCTAGTTATTGCATTTCTTTCTTTCCAACCATTCTTTCATTCCATCCTTCGTTCTTTACTCTTCTATATCCTTGAGTTCATCTGTTCCACAATCACAAATGAAACAGAAGAAAGGACTTGACTTATCTTGTAATCCATCTAATCTAAATGCAGTAAACTGCAATCAAATCAATATATGCAATCATAAATATATGCAATGGATATCAATATGATCGATATCAACGATATCAATATAACGATATCAATATGTATATCAATACATATATATATATATTTTTTATTTATTTTGCTATATATATTGCTATCTATATATATTGCTATATATATATTACATATATATAGCATATAGTTAGATATATATATAGTTAGTTAGTATATAGGTAAGGCATAAGGACTTCTATTTATATATAGATAGGACTATATAACTAGTGAATATCTAATATTACATATACATATTACATATATATTTCTTTCTTCCATAACGTAAACTGGCCACATTTTATATTGAATCGGATTATAGAATCATTCCTCGAAACCCACACAAAAAGTGGCTAGACTTATAGACATTACATACATCTAGTGTGACCTCCCCAACCCATCCTTTTTTTTTTTTACAATTCCGTAATATCGTTCATCTTCTCTCCTACGACTCTAGGTCATATATTCATACGTATTTATATCTATTATGTTCTCCAACCAAGCAGATTATCTTGAACCATGCATGAATTGGGATAAGCTAAAAAAAAAGACTATTTCGAAAACTAGTCAATGATGACCCTCCATGGATTCACCTATATAAGCCGCGGCTAACGTTGCAAAAATAAGAGCTTGAATACCACTTGTAAATAATCCAAGAAACATGACAGGTATAGGAACTACTGAAGGGACTAAAGAAACAAGAACAACAACTACTAATTCATCAGCCAATATATTCCCGAAAAGTCGAAAACTAAGAGATAAGGGTTTTGTGAAATCTTCTAGGATGTTAATTGGTAAAAGTATTGGAGTTGGTTTGATGTATTTCTCGAAATAACCCAACCCTTTTTTGGTAAGACCTGCATAAAAATATGCCACTGACGTGGGTAAAGCTAAAGCAACAGTAGTATTTATATCATTCGTGGGCGCAGCTAACTCCCCATGAGGTAACTGTATGATTTTCCAAGGTAAAAGGGCACCTGACCAATTAGAAACAAAAATAAATAGGAACATAGTTCCAATAAAAGGAACCCAAGGTCCATATTCTTCTCCAATCTGGGTTTTGCTCAAGTCTCGAATAAATTCAAGGACATATTCAAAGAAATTCTGACCGTCGGTCGGAATGGTTTGTGGATTCCGAACAGCTATGATGGCTGAACCTAACAAGATAGCAATTACGACCCAAGAAGTGATAAGTACTTGGGCATGGATTTGTAAACCTCCTATTTGCCAATAGAAATGTTGGCCTACTTCTACACCCGATATATCGTATAACCCCTTGAGTGTTTTAATGTAACATGGTATAACATTCATATTGTCCTCTGATAGAAATTGAACTTAAAAAAAGGAATTAGTTTGATTCAACCATTTCTTTCTCAACTCACCAACTTGAATCATTAATCATATATTTAGGATACCAAGAAATCACATAACATCATAATATATATCAATATCCCCAGTTCTTTTTTTTTCTATTTTTAAAAATTCAAAAAAAAGTAACCGATCCAATAAATCTATGGAGTTGCCCAATAATTAACATTAACTAATTTTATTATTCTTAATCTTAATCATAATCAACGATTTCTTATATAGCTAGAACGACCTTCACAAATTGCGGATACTAATTTGTTAAGAATCAATCGAATTGAAGCTATAGCGTCATCGTTGGCTGGAATCGAAATATCTGCAAGATCTGGGTCACAATTTGTATCGATTAAACAAATCGTTGGAATCCCCAAAATGGCACATTCTCGAAGAGCCGTATATTCTTCTTGCTGATCAACGATGATCACAATATCAGGCAATCCCGTCATATATTTGATCCCACCGAGATATGTTTGCAAGGTAGATAATTTTCTCTTCAACATTGCTGCATCTCTTTTGGGGAGACGGTTGAGTTTCCCCATCTTTTCTTCTGCTCTTAAGTCCCTGAACTTATAAAGTCTCGTTTCCGTAGTGGACCAATTTGTTAACATACCACCGAGCCATTTTTGATTAATAAAATGAGACCGAGCCCTTATTGCAGCTGATGCTACTGAATCCGATGCTTTATTTTTGGTACCGACGATTAAGAAGTTTTTTCCCCTACTTGCTGCATCAAAAACTAAATCACAGGCTTCTGATAAAAAACGAGCAGTTCTAGCGAGATTTGTAATATGAATACCTTTACGCTTTGCAGAAATGTAAGGGGCCATTCTAGGATTCCATTTCTTAGTACCATGACCAAAATGAACTCCTGCTTCCATCATCTCTTCCAAATTGATGTTCCAATATCTTCTTGTCATTTTTTCCCACACTTCCTTTTTGTTTTTTCTTTTTCGTATTATTAACAAAGAGACGAGGTACCTTGAAATAAATAATTGTTCCGATGGAACCTTCTACCGGGGATTGACCATTGATACACGGCACAAACCATAATTTTTTTTTAATTACTTATTTTATTTATTACCAAATCAATAATCAGACCAGTATAGTTAAAAGATAGTTAAAGTGAAAATGAATCCGCTCTTAGGAATCATTAAATCGCATAAATGATTGTTCTGATGTCTCATGTAAATTTGTCTCATGGAAATTGTTTGTCGCGTAAGAACAAAATAATTCTCTATGGTGTAACAAAATATCTCCCATTTCCAACTCGAATAGATTTTTTCTTTTGATTTCCAAATAAATGTTTTTGTCTTGCCTTGAACGGTGCACAAATTTTTGGAATCCGGTACCAACAGGTATAATCCCCCCCAGAACAACGTTCTCTTTCAGGCCTTTCAACCAATCAATACGACCTCGTAGAGCAGCTTTTGCTAAAACTCGAGCGGTTTCTTGAAAACTTGCTTCGGATATGAAACTTTGAGTATTCAGAGACGCTCTTGTTATTCCCAATGAGATTGCCCGATAACAGATTGATTCGTCCAAAGCGCGCCCTGCTCGTTCCGCTCGCAACAATCCGATTAATTCTCCAGGCGAAAAAACATTAGACATTCCATCTTCTGAAACCAACACTTTTGATGTTACTTGACGTACAATAATCTCTATATGTCTATTATGGATCTGTACCCCCTGGGATCGATAAACCTTTTGGATCTTATTAACCAAAGAGATACGACTTTGGGCTATGGTTAGCTCAGCTCCAATCAAAAACCCCCAGGGGATCCCAAGAATTCTTGGTATACGCTCGTTCCAACCTTCAACTCTCCTTTCGAGGTTCATCGATATTGAATCAATCGAACGCACTTCTAAGATTTGTTCTACTTTTGGAAGACCTTGCGTTATGTCACCAGATCTCGATTTTTCATATATAAATGTAACTAATGTATCTCCTTCGTAAAGGATTTTCCCATAATGACCATGAACAGTTGCTCCAGGAGTAGCCAAATAAGACTTAGCCGATCTTATAACTAAAAAGTCGACATTAACAATTAAAATTTGACCAGATTTTTTTACGTGTGGTTCGTATTTAAATAGACATACATTTTCACAAATAAATTGTCCAAGGCTAATTTTGATCGATGTCTCTTCACAATAATCATGATGGAGAAAGCACCAATTCAAATGGAATGGGTTCAAAACGATGTTACTGCATAGATCGGGATTATAAATCCTCCTATTTTCATCTATTAAACAGTATTTAAGTACTTGAAGTACTTGGAAAATCTGTTTCAAATTGTCAAGTAGCAAATATTTCTTTAACACGATCTGATTATGAGTTATTAAATGGTAAGATGAATAAAAATTCGATATTTTAGGTACAATAGCGCCTAAGGGACCTAAATAATCCCTAATTGGAATTAGGGGATCCGATTCTTTTGTCACATTGTTATATTTCGAACTATTGAATGGACCAATTCGAGAACAATTGGATGATGACAAAATTAGCAAAGATTGGCATTCCTTATTTCGATTCAACAACATACCAATAGTTCCTTGATGTTGGCTAAGTGATTGAATCTTCGCCTTGGAATAAAAAGGATTTATATTGGTGCAATCTAATCCATTATCGGGAATCAATCCGGAACTTGCCCTATCATACCTTTTTCCGGTATACGAAATAGTGGACTTGACTAACTCAATTCTTATGAAATCGCGAATTAGATCATTTGCCCTTACCTCAACAAAGGAAGCATGAACCTCTTCTATAGAACCATTTTGTTCTTGGTCCCAATTCAATACTAAGCAAGTCCGAACTAATTGAATACTTGTGTGATAAATTCCTCGAATTGA